GGCCAAATTATGTTCGACTTTTTAGCATTGAGGGACCTACCCAAAAATTTAGTAGAGTCTTTTAGGCTAAAATTTTGGTAAATTTTTGCGGTGGATAAATGCAATGTGCATGTATATATATACAATGCGGATGGCTAACCCATATCTCGACTCGGTGGCCTAGCACGTTCTCGAACCTTCCTTGGTTTCGGGGTTTGACAAGGAGAACAGGATTTGCTGAGCGTAGGGGGTAGGGGGGTTTGTCGCGCGTAAGCCAAAAGGGGGGGCATCTATGTAATAGACAGTTGGAAGAAAGAATGAATGTGTTATGCACTTGATAAAATAATATGTAATTCTTAAGTTATGTCTTTCAATGATGAACCTAGTTTAATTCTTGCAAGGAAATGTACAACCTTGATATATTAGTTGTGCCTGCACTCTGGGATGCAAAGTGAAAGGAAACCAAAAAAAAGAACCCTATGCATATAAAAGAATGCCCGGCATGTGGGGTAATGCGGAGTATGTAATTACACCTGTAGCCGGATGCAAGGAAGATATATTAGGATGGATCTTCATACGTCTGTACATGAGATGTTGAACCAGATACCAGGAATAATTCATAATATACCGTATCTTAGTGTTGTGTCCCTGATTCTATCATTAATAATATGCCTTATATGAACCGGTTGGTGGTCTCTTACTACATTAATATGATTAAACTAAATCTTAGTTGTTTATTTCAAGGAAAAATTTGAGAGCCATTTGTAGGGGAAATATCTATTTCCCGGGTTAAAATAAATTATTTTTGAGTTTTAATAATTTGCTTTATGTACGTCTTGAACGTTAGTACTTGCTTTTAGGTTAAAATAAATGAATGGTGATAATACATATATATGTACTAACACAACACATGATATTGTGCATGTACGCACAATCACGTGTTTATCCATCAGAAGATAGTTTAATTTAGAATTCTGGCTTTGGGAGCCAGGGGTGGGAGTTAAAATCTCCTTTTTCTGGGCGCTAGGAGGGGGTTTAACCCTCGATCTTCGGATTACAAGACCGATGCTTTCAAGCTAAGCTACTAGGGCAGGCTCATTTCAATGCTTTATTTTCCACCCATCCTGCTAGTGGGACAAGAATGAGGAATAGTGCAAAGTATAGAATGGATGCGATTTGGCCAATAACAATATATGGGTGTTCTACGGGTATGCCCCCGATTCATGTCAAAATGAATATATCTGCAACCAGGGTTCAGAATAGGAATTGGGTTACCGGGCGGAAAGTTAGTCCTCGTTGTTTGGACGTGTGTAAGACTGGCACGACTATTAGCACTAGAATGCTGAATAGTAGTGCAAGAACCCCTCCTAGCTTATTTGGGATGGATCGGAGGATGGCGTAGGCAAATAAGAAGTATCACTCTGGCTGAATATGTGGGGGTGTTACGAGTGGGTTTGCTGGGGTAAAGTTCTCCGGGTCACCTAACAGGTTGGGGGAAAATAATGTTAGGGAAGTAAGGGCTAGTAACATGGCCACAAAGCCAAGAAGATCTTTGTATGAGAAATACGGGTGGAAAGAAATTTTGTCTGCGTCGGAATTTAGCCCGGCCGGGTTGTTCGAGCCTGTTTCGTGTAGAAATAACAAGTGCAGGATGGTTGCGCCGGTGACGACAAATGGTAATAGGAAGTGGAATGCGAAGAATCGTGTGAGCGTTGCGTTGTCTACTGAGAACCCCCCTCAGATTCACTGAACTAGGGTATCTCCCATGTAGGGGACTGCAGATAGAAGATTTGTAATCACGGTAGCACCTCAAAAGGATATTTGTCCTCATGGAAGAACGTATCCAACAAAGGCTGTTATCATAACTAGAAGGAACAGGACTACACCAATGTTTCAGGTCTCTTTATAAAGATATGATCCATAGTACAGGCCTCGTGCGATGTGCATGTAAAGACAGATGAAGAAAAATGATGCTCCATTGGCATGCAGGCTTCGGATAAGTCAGCCGTAGTTAACGTCCCGGCAGATGTGGGTTACTGATGAGAATGCGGTTGAGATATCAGAGGTGTAATGCATGGCTAAGAATAATCCTGTCAGGATTTGGGTAATTAAACATAATCCCAGAAGCGATCCGAAGTTTCATATTACCGAGATATTAGATGGTGTTGGGAGGTCGACTAGCGCGTCGTTAGCGATCTTTATTAGTGGGTGGGTTTTTCGTAGGCTTGCCATTATTGTTCTTGTAGTTGAATTACAACGGTGGTTCTTCAAGTCATTGGTCTCGGTTAGAATCCGAGCAAGAATTATGACCTATTTTGTGTTTTTGTTGTTGGTAGCTTTAATTGCGGGGTTAATCGCTGTTGCGTCTAATCCTACGCCCTATTTTGCTGCTCTAGGTTTGGTGGTGGCAGCGGCTGTGGGGTGTGGGGTGTTAGTTGGTTGTGGAGGGTCTTTCTTGTCTCTAGTATTATTCTTAATTTATTTAGGTGGGATGCTCGTAGTTTTTGCTTACTCGGCAGCTTTGGCTGCTGAGCCGTTTCCGGAAGCTTGGGGGAGTCGTTCAGTAGCTGGTTATGTATTGGTGTATTTAACCGGTGTTATGATTATAGCAGGGTTGCTTTGAGGGGGGTGGTACGAGGGTTCTTGGGTAATCATTGATGGGCTTAAGGAGTTATGTATGTTGCGGGGAGATGTTGGGGGTGTGGCTATAATATACTCTTTTGGGGGTGCAATGCTAGTCATTTGTGCTTGGGTTCTGCTTCTAACGTTGCTCGTAGTGTTGGAACTTACTCGGGGACTAAGTCGGGGCACGCTTCGGGCAGTTTAAATGAGAGTTAGAAGAACGGCGAGGGCTAGAGTGAGAAGGAAGATGGTTAGGTATGCTTTAATTATTCCTCGCGGGATATCGGCTACTATTTTTGCTATTATTATTTGAGTGAGTGTTAGACCTTTTGGACCAGCGGCCTGAAATCATGTCTGGTCAAGTTTTGTGGCAATTGTCTGCCCTAGAATTAGGTTGGCTTTTGGGGAAAGTCGGTGTATCAATGCGGGAAAATAGCCCAGTATGTTTGAAAAGTGGTGGACAGAAGCTGTTGGAGTGGCTTTAACTTGTTTGTTGGTCATAGCTGCAAGTTCTATAGCCACAAGTAGTCCAGTAATAGTTACAATGAGCGCTGCCATTTTTAGGGTAGTAGGTATTGTTATGGCGGGTGTACTTAGGGGTAGGAAATTAGAGGTAATGATAAGTCCTGCAATAATGCTTCCTCAGGCAAGCCGTTTGATAGGTTTGATTACTAAGGGGTTATTTTCATTAATAGGGGAGAGCGGCAGGAATCGAGGAGATCCCATAGTCACAAAATATACGACTCGGAAGCTGTAAACTGCAGTGAATGAGGTGGCAATTAGTGTTAGAGTCAGGGCCCAGGCGTTAAGGTAAGAGGTGTTTAGGGCCTCAATAATGGCATCCTTTGAGAAGAATCCGGCTAGGAAGGGGGTACCCGTTAGTGCCAAACTACCAACTGTTAAGTAGGCTGAGGTGGCGGGCATAAGTTTGTGGAGGCCGCCCATTTTTCGGATATCCTGTTCGTCATTTAGGCTGTGGATAATAGATCCGGAGCATAGGAATAGTATAGCTTTGAAGAACGCATGTGTACAAATATGAAGGAATGCTAGTTGTGGTTGATTAAGGCCGATGGTCACCATTATTAGACCGAGTTGACTAGATGTTGAAAATGCTACGATTTTCTTGATATCATTTTGGGTAAGGGCGCAGGTGGCTGTAAATAGGGTGGTTAGTGCTCCTAAGCATAGGCAGATTGTTAGTGCTAGTTGATTATTTTCCATGAGGGGGTGGAAGCGAATCAATAGGAAGATCCCGGCAACAACTATAGTGCTGGAGTGTAGTAGGGCAGAAACTGGTGTGGGGCCCTCTATGGCGGAAGGGAGCCAGGGATGTAGGCCGAATTGGGCCGATTTTCCTGTTGCTGCAAGAATAAGTCCGATTAGAGGGACCGTTATGTCAAAGTCTTTTGATAAAAAGAAGATTTGTTGAATCTCTCAGGAATTGAGATTTATTGCAAATCAGGCTATGGCTAGGATTAGTCCGATGTCCCCCACACGATTATAGATAACAGCTTGGAGGGCTGCTGTGTTAGCGTCTGCTCGGCCGTGCCATCAGCCGATTAGTAGGAAGGATATAATTCCGACCCCCTCTCAGCCAATGAACAGCTGGAATATGTTGTTGGCTGTAACCAGGGTAATTATGGCTACCAAAAATAATAACAGGTATTTAAAAAACCGGTTTATGTTGGGGTCGGAGTGTATATATCATAGTGCAAATTCTAGAATCGACCAGGTGACGTAGAGAGCAATAGGGGTGAAGATGAGGGAATAGTGGTCGAATTTAAAACTGATATTTGCGTCAAACACTTGTGTATTTATTCAGTGTCAGTTCGTAGTGATGCTTTCTACCCCTTGGTCGAGGAAAACTGCTAGTGGTAGCAGGCTGACGAAAAACGCGGTGCTAACTGCAGTTTTAACGTGTGTGTTTGCTCAGTCCGGTTTCTGGGGGTTTGGATTTAGTGTTACTAATAGGGGAAATACAAGGATTGCGAGGACTAAAATGAGTGAGGATGATATTGTTAGGGTTATTAGACTCATAGCTTCTGCTTGGATTTGCACCAAGAGTCTTTGGTTCCTAAGACCAACGGATGAGCTGTTATCCTTCAAAAGCGTAAGGAAGCCGAGGATTTTAACCTCGGTGCATAAGGATTAGCAGTACTTACTGATGTCTGTCCTTCCTTGGTCAGTAAGGAGATTTTAACTCCTGTCTTTAGAATCACAATCTAACATTTTGGTTAAACTATACTTACTAGTAACATCATCCTCATATGAGTTCGGGCTTTAATACAAGGAGGATTACTGGAATAAGATGGAGGGTTATTAGTAAATGCTCTCGGGTGTGGAATGGTGGAAGTTTCATAACGTGGGCTGGTGCTGGGCCGCGTTGGGATGTTAAGAATATGTAGAGGGAATAGCTCGCCGTAATTAGTGTTCCTAGTCCCGTAAGTGCGATGGTTCAGGGAGATCAGTTGAAGAGGGTTGTAATAATCATAAGTTCACCTATTAGGTTAGGCAGGGGTGGGAGTGCCAGGTTGGCCAGGTTGGCAATGAACCATCAGACCGCTGTTAAGGGGAAGATTATTTGTAATCCTCGGGCAAGAATTATTGTTCGACTATGGGTTCGTTCGTAAGCCGTGTTAGCCAGGCAGAACAGTATAGAGGATACCAGGCCGTGGGCGATTATGAGAATGATTGCCCCTGAAAACCCTCATGGGGTCTGAATCAGAATCCCCCCGGCCACAAGGCCCATATGGCTTACAGAGGAATAGGCAATTAATGATTTAAGATCTGTTTGTCGCAGACAAATTGATCCTGTTATAATGATACCTCATAGTGCTAGAATGATAAAGGGGTAGATTAGTTCCTTAGAGAGGGGGTCTAGTATAATCATCATTCGTATTATGCCATATCCTCCGAGTTTTAGTAGAACTGCTGCCAGCACCATGGACCCGGCAACGGGGGCTTCCACATGCGCTTTTGGTAACCAAAGATGTACTCCATACAATGGCATTTTTACTAGAAAGGCAATCAGACAGCCGGCCCACCAGATTTTGTGGCCTCAGGAGTCTGTCAGTAATGGCTGAGCATATTGAATCACTAGCATGGACAGGGTACCTGTGGATTGTTGAAGGAGGAGCAGGGCGACTAAAAGTGGCAGTGATCCAGCTAGAGTATAAAATAGGAAGTAGGTTCCTGCACTAAGGCGTTCAGTTTGATTACCCCATCGAGTGATAATAATGAGTGTGGGGATAAGTGTGGCTTCAAATATAATGTAAAATATGATAATTTCTGTGGCGCCAAATGCTATAATTAGGAAAGTTTGGAGCGAGGTCAGGAGTGTAATGTAAAGTCGTTGCCGGCTCACCGGCTCAGGGTTGATGTGATTCTGGCTAGCTAAGATTATTAGGGGTAGTAGTCAGCATGTTAATACTAAGAGGGGGGTGGATAGTGGGTCTGTAGCCAAATATGAGTTGGATGTGGTTCATCCAGTTTCCGATGTTCACTTAAGTCAGTTCAGGCTGACAAGAGCAATTAAAAGACTGTGAGTAGTCGTGGCTGTTCATAATCATTTAGATGGGATCAGTCAAATTGTTGGGAATAATATGATTGTGGGAATTAATACTTTTAGCATTGCAGGAGATTTAGGTTTTGTAGGCGGTCTGTGCCGTGTGTGCGAGCTGTGGCTACTAGGAGTGCAAGGCCTGTACTTGCCTCGCAGGCGGAAAAAGCTAGCAGGAGCATAGGTGCTGTAGAGAAACTTGTTGATTCAAATTGTAGGGCTCATAGCGACAGTGCGATAAAAAGGGATAACATTATTCCCTCTAAGCACAATAGTGCCGATAAAAGGTGAGTTCGATGAAACGCTAATCCCATTAGTCCTAAAACAAAGGCTGAGCTAAAGCTAAAGTGTACTGGTGTCATAAGGGGGTCGTGGACTTAAACCACGATTTTCTGAGCCGAAATCAGAGGTATTCTATTGGACTAACCCCCTATTCTGCCCACTCTAGGCCCCCTTGGGTTCATTCATAGATTAATCCAAGGGTTAGTAGTACTAGGACTGCGGTAGCTCAGAAGAATGTTGCGGTTGGACTGTGGAGTTGATCTCCCCAGGGTAGAGGGAGGAGAAGGGCAATTTCTAGATCAAATAGAAGGAATAAGATTGCCACCAAGAAAAATCGAAGAGAGAATGGTAGTCGGGCAGATCCTAGCGGATCGAACCCGCACTCGTAAGGGGACAGCTTTTCCGCATCTGGGCTCATCTGCGGGAGTCAGAAGGATACAATTGCTAGAATTGACGATAAGGTTATTGTAATAACAAAAATAGTTGTAATTAGGTTCATTATCTTTCCCTGGGGTTTAACCAAGACTAAATGATTGGAAGTCACTTGTACTAACTTTGATACTAGAAAGATATGAGCCTCATCAATAGATGGATACGTAAAGGAATAATCATACTACGTCGACAAAATGTCAGTATCAGGCAGCGGCTTCAAAGCCGAAGTGGTGTTCGGATGTAAAGTGGTACTGGATCTGGCGTAGAAGGCATACGGCTAGGAAGGTTGAGCCAATGATGACATGTAATCCGTGGAATCCTGTAGCTACGAAAAATGTCGAGCCGTACACTCCGTCTGCAATAGTAAAGGGTGCTTCATAATATTCCATGGCTTGAAGGGCAGTAAAATAGACCCCTAGAATAATTGTGAGTGTAAGAGATTGAATAGCTTGTTTTCGTTCACCTTCTATAATGCTGTGGTGGGCTCATGTAACTGTCACCCCAGATGCTAGTAGTACAGCTGTGTTAAGTAGGGGCACTTCGAATGGATCTAGGGTAGTGATTCCTGTAGGGGGTCAACATCCTCCTAATTCGGGGGTTGGTGCAAGGCTTGAGTGATAAAAGGCTCAGAAGAAGCCTAAGAAGAAGAATACCTCAGAAGTAATAAATAGGATTATGCCGTAGCGTAGCCCTTTTTGTACCGGCGGTGTGTGGTGTCCTTGGAAAGTGCCTTCTCGGATAATATCGCGCCATCACTGAAATATTGTAAGAAGTAGAAGAACTAGACCAAGAGTCATTAGTGTTACTGAGTGGAAGTGAAACCAGATTGCTAGGCCGGATGTTATTAGTAGAGCACCGACGGCTCCGGTTAGTGGTCATGGGCTTGGATCAACCATGTGATATGCATGTGCTTGGTGGGCCATTAAACGTTTTCTTGTAGATAGAGGCTTAGTAGTAGAACAAATACGTAGGCTTGAATTATGGCTACTGCAACCTCTAGAAGTGTTAATAGGAAGAGAACGGCCGCGGTTAGAATTGCTACGGTTGGTATTAGGGGTAGTAGTACGAATACGGCTGTAGCAATGAGTTGAATCAGCAGGTGGCCTGCGGTCAAGTTGGCTGTAAGTCGCACTCCTAGTGCTAATGGTCGAATAAATAGGCTAATTGTTTCGATAATAATTAGTACGGGAATTAATGGGATGGGGGTCCCTTCTGGTAGAAGATGTCCAAGGGCAACTGTTGGTTGATTTCGCATGCCAATAATTACTGTGGCAAGCCATAGTGGCACGGCAAGTCCTATGTTTAGGGATAGTTGTGTTGTAGGTGTAAAGGTGTATGGAAGGAGGCCTAGCATATTAATAGTAATAAGGAATACCATCAGAGAGGCTAGTAGCAGTGCTCATTTATGTCCCCCTACGTTTAGTGGAAGTATAAGTTGATTAGTAAATCGGTTAATAAATCATGTTTGAAGGGTGACAAGTCGATTATTTATTCATCGAGATGGTGGAGTTGGGAATAGTACTCATGGCAGTGCAACCGCAATGGCAATGAGTGGGACTCCTAGAAAAGATGGGCTCGCAAATTGGTCGAAAAAGCTTACTATCATGGTCAGTTTCAGGACTCAGTTTTATGTTTTTCTTCACTTATTGGGGCTGGTTCGTTTGGTGCTGTATGATTCAAAATTTTGGTTGGGATAATAGTAAGGAAGACGATTCATGAAAATACTAGAATTGCGAATCAAGGGTTGGGGTTGAGTTGGGGCATTTCACTAGAGGTGGTCGGTAATCACCAAACTTTGGCTTAAAAGGCCAACGCTTTGTCCAATAATTAGCTTTCTAGTGAGGCGTCTTCTAGTATTAGTGAGGATCAGCTTTCGAAGTGTTCTAGTGGGACGGCCTCAACTACAATAGGCATAAAACTGTGATTGGCTCCACAGATTTCGGAACATTGTCCATAGAATACGCCTGGGCGTGAGGCAATGAAGGCAGTTTGGTTTAATCGTCCGGGTACTGCGTCTATTTTTACGCCTAAAGAGGGAACGGCTCAGGAGTGTAGTACGTCCTCTGCGGATACTAATACACGAACTGGCGACTCTATTGGAACCACTATTCGGTGGTCCGTTTCTAGGAGTCGGAATTGACCGGGGGTAAGATCTTGGGTTGGGATTATGTAGGAGTCAAATCCTAGGTCTTCATAATCAGTATATTCATAGCTTCAATATCATTGGTGTCCCATGGCTTTAATTGTTAAGTGGGGGTCATTAATCTCATCCATAAGATATAAAATACGAAGGGAGGGTAGGGCAATTAGAACCAGAATAACAGCTGGAAGGACTGTCCATACAATTTCGATTTCCTGAGAATCTAAAATGTACTTGTTGGTGAGTTTGGTTGAGACCATTGCAACAATAATATAGAGTACTAAGATGCTAATTAAGAGTACAATTATTAGGGCGTGATCATGAAAGTGAAGAAGTTCTTCTATAACGGGTGATGCCGCGTCTTGGAATCCTAGTTGTGTGGGATGTGCCATTAAGCCCTGGGCTTAAGACATACAGGGGTTTAACCTGCAATTTCACCTTGACAAGGTGATGTAATATGTACATTTTACTAATGTCTTTAAAAGAAAGTGACAGAGTGGTTATGTGGCTGGCTTGAAACCAGCATATGGGGGTTCAATTCCTTCCTTTCTCGTTAGTTTGATTGAACTTGTACAAATGCTGGTTCCTCAAATGTGTGGTATGGTGGAGGGCAGCCATGTAGTCATTCTACGTTTGTTATAGTTAGCTCTACTGAGGATACTTCCCGTTTGGCGGCGAAGGCCTCTCAGAGGATGAACAGGAACATAATCACTGCCACTAGTGAGATGAGTGATCCAATAGATGACACTGTGTTTCATAGGGCATAGGCGTCTGGGTAGTCAGAGTATCGTCGTGGTATCCCCGCCAGGCCTAGGAAGTGTTGCGGGAAGAATGTAAGATTTACACCGATGAATATGATTCCAAAGTGGATTTTTGTTCAAGTATCATTTAGGGTGTATCCTGAGAAGAGTGGGAATCAGTGAACGAAGGCTGCTATAATGGCAAATACAGCACCCATTGATAATACATAGTGGAAGTGGGCAACCACGTAGTATGTGTCATGGAGAACAATGTCAAGTGATGAATTAGCTAGGACAATTCCTGTCAATCCTCCAACGGTAAAAAGGAAAATAAATCCTAGGGCTCATAACATAGGAGTTTCTCATTTAATAGAGCCTCCGTGAAGCGTAGCAAGTCAGCTAAATACTTTTACACCAGTTGGGATGGCAATGATTATTGTTGCGGATGTGAAATAGGCACGGGTGTCTACGTCTATTCCAACAGTGAACATATGGTGAGCTCAAACAATAAATCCAAGGAGGCCAATAGCCATCATAGCTCAAACTATTCCCATATAACCAAATGGTTCTTTTTTACCGGCGTAGTAGGCCACGACATGTGAAATAATCCCGAACCCGGGTAAAATAAGAATGTAAACTTCTGGGTGGCCAAAGAATCAGAACAGGTGTTGATATAAGATTGGGTCTCCTCCTCCCGCCGGGTCGAAGAATGTGGTATTTAGATTACGATCTGTAAGAAGCATGGTGATCCCCGCAGCCAGAACTGGTAGTGATAGGAGGAGAAGCACGGCTGTTACTAGCACGGCCCATACAAAGAGGGGTGTTTGATATTGGGAGATGGCCGGAGGTTTCATGTTAATAATTGTGGTAATGAAATTGACTGCCCCTAAAATTGATGATACACCTGCTAGGTGGAGTGAGAAGATTGTTAAGTCTACTGATGCACCTGCGTGGGCAAGATTGCCTGCAAGTGGCGGGTATACTGTTCATCCTGTACCAGCCCCGGCCTCAACACCAGAAGAGGCTAATAACAGGAGGAATGATGGTGGTAGAAGTCAAAAGCTTATGTTATTTATTCGCGGAAATGCCATGTCGGGTGCACCAATTATTAGTGGGACAAGTCAGTTCCCGAAGCCCCCAATAAGAATTGGCATTACTATAAAGAAGATTATTACGAAGGCATGGGCGGTGACGATGACATTATAAATTTGGTCATCACCTAAAAGTGAGCCGGGCTGGCTTAGTTCGGCCCGGATAAGGAGGCTTAGGGCAGTCCCCACCATGCCGGCTCAGGCACCAAATACAAGATAAAGGGTACCAATGTCTTTGTGGTTTGTAGAAAAGAATCAGCGCGTAATTGCCACAGGTAGGGTAGCCGAGCGTCCAGGCGGTGGGTTGTAGCCCCGAAGACAGAGGTTCAAGTCCTCTCCCTATCACAGCCCCGTAGTGGAGAACACGTTGGATTGCAAATCCAGAGACGCAGAGTAATACCCTGCCGGGGCTTTTCCCGCCTTTCTCGGTTAACGGCGGGAAAAGTAGATGGATGCTCGCTGGCTTGAGCGTTTAGCTGTTAACTAAGAGTTTGTAGGATCGAGGCCTTCCCATCTAGAAAGGCCTTAGTTTAATAAAAACATTTGATTTGCAATCAGAAAATGCAAGATAGAGTCTTGTAGGTCTTATCAGGGACTAGAAGATTTTCACTTCTGCTGAAGGCTTTGAAGGCCCTTGGTCTAGTACTATCCTAAGTCCCTAGGTGACTAATGTCACAATGGCTGGGGATACCGGGAGAAGGCCAAGTGCTGTAACGGTAAACATGGCGAGGGGCAGAGAGGCCTGAGTCGTTTGAGTCCGTCAAGGGGTGGTGGTAGTAGCAACACTGGGGGAGATGGTAAGGGTTATGGCGTAACAGAGTCGTAAATAAAAATATAGACTAAGGAGGGCGGCTAGGGCCATGATTGTGGCAGTAAGGGGGAGGCCCTGCTTTGCCAGCTCCTGTAGAATCAGTCATTTAGGTATAAACCCGGTGAGTGGGGGTAGCCCCCCTAATGAAAGTAGTACTAGGGCAGTGGTAGTGGCTAAGACAGGGCTCTTTGACCATGTGATCGCGAGGGTGTTGACTTTTGTTGCGGATGAGGCCTTCAGGGTAAGGAATGTCGCGGAGGTCATGAAAATATATGTTAGTAGTGCCAGAAGGGTGAGTTGAGGGGCATACTGGAGGACAATAATCATTCAACCTATGTGGGCGATCGATGAGTAGGCTAGAACCTTTCGGAGCTGGGTTTGATTTAGTCCCCCTCATCCCCCTACCAGGGTTGATATTAACCCTAGGGCTGTTAATAGTAACGGGTCAATGGCTTGAGCCGTTAGTACAATGAGGGCGAGCGGTGCGAGCTTCTGTCAGGTCGATAAAATTAGGCCTGTTAAAAGGTCTAATCCCTGTATAACTTCAGGTATTCAGAAATGTATGGGTGCTAAACCAATTTTAAGTGCCAGGGCGGTGATAATTATTGTGCTGGCGATAGGGTTTGATATATTATTGATATCTCATTCTCCTGTAATTCATGCATTTGTTGTGCTCGCAAATAGGATCATAGCGGCTGCAGTGGCTTGAGTTAAAAAGTACTTGGTGGTCGCCTCCACTGCGCGGGGGTGGTGGTGCTGCGCTATCAGAGGGACGATTGCAAGGGTGTTGATTTCTAGTCCTATCCAGGCCAGTAACCAGTGGGAGCTGGCAAAGGTAAGGGTGGTTCCTAAGCCCAAGCTGGACAGCAGAATTGTTAGTACGTAGGGGTTCATTGATGGAGGAGGGAGTTTAACCATCATTTTCGGGGTATGGGCCCGAAAGCTTATTTAGCTGACCCCATCTTAGAAAGTGGTGTAGAGGAAGCACTAAGAGTTTTGATCTCTTGGGCATGGGTTCGACCCCCTTCTTTCTAAGAACTGAGGGGATTTTAGCCCCTATTTGCCACTCTATCAAAGTGGTCCCTGGGCATTCGGGCACAGTTCCTGAATTATAGTTGTGGGGGAAGGCCTGCTAGTGCAATCGGAAGGGAAATATGTCATAATACAAGGGCTAGTGTTAGGGGAAGGAAGTTTTTTCATACCAGGTGCATGAGTTGGTCATATCGAAATCGGGGATAAGAGGCTCGCACTCAGAGGAACATAATGGAAAGAAGTGCGGCTTTAATTATGAGACCAATTGTTGTCAGCTCTGGTATGCCTGCGAAATGGGATGTTCCTATAAATAACACGGCTGACAGCGTGTTTATGAGCAAAATGTTTGCGTACTCGGCGAGGAAAAATAGGGCGAAAGGTCCTCCTGCATACTCTACGTTGAACCCTGAGACAAGCTCTGATTCGCCCTCCGTCAAATCGAAGGGCGCCCGGTTAGTCTCCGCGAGGGTTGAGATGTATCACATTGCGGCTAGAGGTCATGCGGGGAATAGCAACCAGATACTTTCTTGGGTAGTGTTGAACGTTTGCAGGGTGTAACCGCCAGAAAAGATAATGACCGAAAGGAGAATAAGCCCAAGGCTTACTTCGTAGGAAATTGTCTGGGCCACTGCTCGCAGGGCTCCGATTAGTGCGTATTTTGAATTTGATGCTCATCCGGACCCAAGAATGGAGTAGACTGCGAGACTTGACAGGGCTAGAATAAATAATACGCCAAGATTAAGATCAATTACGGGGTGGGGCATAGGGATGGGTGCCCACAGTGTCAGAGCCAGGGTGAGTGCAAGAATAGGGGTCGCTAAAAAGAGGAATGGTGAAGAGGTAGAAGGGCGGACGGGCTCTTTAATAAATAATTTAACTCCGTCAGCGATGGGCTGCAGCAAACCGTAGGGCCCTACTACATTGGGGCCCTTCCGTAGCTGCATATACCCAAGCACTTTTCGCTCAAGTAAGGTCAGAAAGGCCACAGCTAATAGGATTGGAATAATGTAGGCAAGAGGGTTAATTACGTGGTTCATTAGAGTGTTTAGCATAAACTGGGAAGAGGACTTGAACCTCTGGTTTAAAGGGCTTAGGCCTTTCGCAATTTACCATGCTCTGCCACCCCAGTATGTCCTTATTTCGGACGGTAGGGGCTTTAGCCCTCCCTTTACTTAATTTATTTGTTTTCATCAATTAGGGGCGGGGCATGCCTCAAGCATAGGCCCCTCTTTTCCGATCCTTTCGTACTAGGAAAAGTAGCGCTACAGATAGAAACTGACCTGGATTGCTCCGGTCTGAACTCAGATCACGTAGGACTTTAATCGTTGAACAAACGAACCCTTAATAGCGGCTGCACCATTAGGATGTCCTGATCCAACATCGAGGTCGTAAACCCCCTCGTCGATATGGACTCTGGGAGAGGATTGCGCTGTTATCCCTAGGGTAACTTGGTTCGTTGATCGACTTTTCAGTCGGATCATTTTTGGTCAGATATTCTGCGGCTTATAGATGTATCTATTGACTTTAGGGGTTTGGCCCAGTCCACTCGGAGGCTTCTTTTTCCTCCGTGGTCGCCCCAACCGAAGGTAAAGTTTCATACACCACTAAGTTTGTGCTTTATGTAGAGTCGTTTAACGTGGTTAAATCTTGTACCTTAAGCTCCAAAGGGTCTTCTCGTCTTGTATAGTTATACCCGCTTCTGCACGGATAGATCAATTTCACTGACCGGAAGGGGGAGACAGTTAAGCCCTCGTCTAGCCATTCATACAGGTCTCTATTTAAGAGACAAGTGATTGCGCTACCTTTGCACGGTCAAAATACCGCGGCCGTTGAACCCGTAGTCACTGGGCAGGCTGGACCTCCTATACTCAATGCAGTTGCAGGAGGCGATGTTTTTGGTAAACAGGCGAGGCTTGTGTTTGCCGAGTTCCTTCCCCTTCTTTTAGTCTTTCCCTTAATAATAGCACTCCAGTGTGGGGTTAACGATTGTCTAGTTGTGAGTTCTTCCTGAAGTCTGTATTGTTCACACTACCCTCTTGGGTTGGGTTCGTTAAGTCCCAGTGGTTGGTCCGATCTGGGTTACACTTGTGCTGGGAGAAGAGCAAGTCTTCTTATTACTCATTTTAGCATAATCTCTTCCATGTGGGCATGGGTTGGCTTGATATAGTTAGGGGAGTAAGATTTTTTATCGTTATAATAAACCTCTTTCTGTCTGAGCTTTAACGCTTTCTGTTTAGGTGGCTGCCTTTAGGCCCACTAGAACAGTGTGTTTTATATATTATGATCTTTATCCTCCTGTGAAGGTTGTATCCTTTGTTAAAGGGGCTGTACCCCCTTTAACTAACTCTCGCGTGTTTCCCTGAGCACCTTGATAGTGTATTCTTTGGCTTGGGGTATGCGAGGCTGAACTTCTATCCACTTCTCAGGCAACCAGCTATCACCAGATTCGGTAGGTCTGTCACTTCTACCCGGAGCTCTTCCCACTCTTTTGCCACAGAGACGGGTTAGCCCTATATTAATAGGCTGTCTCGGGGTAGCTCATCTGGTTTCGGGGTTTCAAACTAAAGGTCTCTTTGCTTGAGGGTGCTGGCTAAATCATGATGCAAAAGGTACAAGGTTTAGTCTTTGTTTTTTATTGCTTATATGGGTTGTTTCATTTCTCTTTCAGCTTTCCCTTGCGGTACTTTCTCTATTGCGCTAGGTTGAACCTTTTCCGTCTCCCGTACTTAGGTGAAAAAATGGTTTAATTTATGGTATTAGGCCATGTTTTGTTATAAATATTGTGAGGTTATATAAATAGTTAGGCTAGCTGGTTGGCTCAGGGCGACCCAGCTTGCATGGATGTCTTCTCGGTGTAAGTGAGATGCTTAACTACTCAGCCACGCCCTGAATTTAATCCAAGTGCACCTTCCGGTACACTTACCATGTTACGACTTGCCTCCCCTTGTCAGCGCTTTGGTGTTAGTTAACTTTATTGCAGTTTGACAGGGGAGAGTGACGGGCGGTGTGTACGCGCCTCAGAGCCGGGTTCAAGAGGACACTCTGCTTCCTCTTTACTACTAAATCCTCCTTCAAGCACTATTTCATGTTGCATGTCCGTAGTGTTCTGTTAGTAGAAAATGTAGCCCATTTCTTCCCGCTCCGTGCGCTACACCTCGACCTGACGTTCTGGGTTGTACCCATTTTGCTTACTTTTGTTGCCTTCACAGGGTAAGCTGACGACGGCGGTATATAGGCTGGGGTGGCTAGAAGCGGTGAGGTTTAACGGGGGTTATCGGTTCTAGAACAGGCTCCTCTAGGGGGGTCTAAGGCACCGTCAGGTCCTTTGGGTTTCAAGCTAATGCTCGTAGTACCCGGGCGGACGTCTAATTGTAGTTGAACGTCTAGGTTTACAGCTGAGCATAGTGGGGTATCTAATCCCAGTTTGTTTCTCAGCTTTCGTGGGTTCAGGCGGGCTTTGTTAAAGCTACTTTCGTTTAATGGGCTTCGGACACCTAGAAGCGTATGACAGCCAAAGGGCCATTTGGCCTTATTATTATGCTCTCCTTAACCACCCTTTACGCCGCGTATTATTAACTAGGGCCTCTCGTTTAACCGCGGTGGCTGGCACGAGTTTTACCGGCCCTCTTAACCCTGATTGAGTCAAGTTTTCACTTATGGCTTAATATTTATCACTGCTGAATTCCCTTGGGGGTGTGGCTCGGCCAGGCGTCTTGGGCTAAAAATTTGTGCCTGATGCCCGCTCCTCGTCCCCGGGTGGGGGATTAAGGGCATACTCACGGGGTTGCGGAGACTTGCATGTGTAAGTCGGGTTAAAGCTAATAATAAGGTCAGGACCATGCCTTTATGCATGCGGAGCTTCTCAGGGCCCATCTTAACATCTTCAGTGTTATGCTTTGTTCTAAGCTACGCTAGC